ACACCGGATATTCCCTCTGCCCCTATCCGTACTCCAAGCTTAATAGTTTCAACCGCTTAAACTAAGGTTAAGCCCTAGTATTTAACAGCAGACTTAAAAAACCACCTACAAACGCTTTACGCCCAATAATTCCGGATAACACTTGCATCCTCTGTCTTACCGCGGCTGCTGGCACAGAGTTAGCCGATGCTTATTCCTCAGATACCTTCATTTATTATTCTCTGAGAAAAGAGGTTTATGACCCGAAGGCCTTAGGCCCCCACGCGACATTGCTCCGTCAGGCTGTCGCCCATTGCGGAAAATTCCTCACTGCTGCCTCCCGTAGGAGTCTGGGCCGTTTCTCAGTCCCAGTGTGGCTGATCATCTTCTCAGACCAACTACCGATCATTGTCTTGGTAAGCTATTGCCTCACCAACTAACTAATCAGACGAAAGCCCTTCTATAGGCGGATTCCTCCTTTTGCTCCTCAGCCTTGGGGGTATTAGCAATAGTTTCCATTTGTTATTCCCCTCCAAAAAGTAAGGTTCTTACGCATTACTCACCCGTCCGCCACTTAAATAAACCAAATCACGTACGACTTACATGTGTTAAGCATGCCGCCAGCGTTCATCCTGAGCCAGGATCAAACTCTCCACTATATTCCTAGTTTAATAACTTATAACTTCTTTTTTATATATTTTGATATCTCGTCACTGGGTTACATAAAAAAGTACTTATTCGATCGCATATATGATATATATAATTATTATAATTATATATAATACACCACCGGGATACCCTTCACTTCTTTTATTATTTAATTATTCTGATATTATTTTTTATTTAATATAGGCATCTTATAAACCTTATAGAATACTCGAATACTTCTTCTTTTTCTTGAATAATTTAATTTTTAACTTTTAAAGAAAGAAAATGAGGTGAAGTTCAGGCTAATCTATTTTACACTCTTATTCATTTTAATTTTACAGAAATCAAACTGTTAATTTCATCTGAAAAAAGCCATTTATTTCGTAATAAATATTTTATTAGTTGATCAAATAAAAACTTATTAGATAAGAACATATTTAATAAATAATGATAACTCTCAGATAAAGTTAAAATATTAGAAAAAAACCTATTTACTATAAAAAATCTATGATTATACATTAAAAAGTCTAAATTTTCTTTTTGTTTTTTCTTTAGGAACCATCTCTTTGATGTATATGTAGGGAATTTCGTTTGCGAAGCAACAAGCCCTTTTAAATTTTCTTCATAAAATCTATATTTAGTTCGTAGTTGGTATTTAAAAGATAACAATCTTAAATCTTTTTCTTGAAGTTCATTAACCTTAGAATAATAAATATTTTTATTCAAATAAGGAAAATATAAGTCACTTATTTTTTCTATAAAATTAAATAGGTTGTCGCCGAGTCGCCCTATCCTAGGAGCCCAAACTATATTCTGTCCGAAAGCCTCTTCAAATTGAAACAAACTGAGAACTTTCCCTTCTTCTTCAGATTTATCAAACTCCAATTCATAATTTTGTTTTAGAAAGTTATTATAAATAAGTGATAAAGATCCACTTTTTATCATATCAAACCACTCCCGACGATATTTTGATTTTAGTTGATTAAATAATGTAATCTTATTGTTATAAAACTTACTAAGCTCTCTTTCGATCCCCAAACATTCCGGACGATCCGTACTTCCATCAACTTCTAATTGTAAAATACCTTTCACTATGTAAAACTCATTATCAACAAATTCATAAGAAAAAATTTTATTCCCTTCTTTATGTAAAGACCAGATATCTTTAGCGACAAGTCCAGCAGAACAACTAAAAATATAAAAGAGTATAGTTAATCTTTTTATACTCGTTCCAAATTCAAAGTACCATTTGTACAGAGAATAATTCCATCTGATACAAGATTTATTCTTCATATTTATATAAATACATAGCGGATCTAAAAGGCAATCATATAAAAAGACATTTTTTATAAAAGCTCTTCCTATCTGATATAAAAATATATCATTATTTTTAATTGATCTTATCTGAGATAGATAATTCCAATTTCTTCTATGATAAGTGAATAGAATCGTATTAATATTTATGTTATAGTTATTTTGGGTAATACTAAGTGATAGGACTTCATCGCTAAATGTTACAAGATCACTCATTGCAAAAGAACCAGTATTTATATTTTTATTCTGTAACATCATATTTTCAAAGTAAAATCCTCGAGTATATGAAATAAGAAAAAATTGTTTTCGTTGTTGTGAAAGAATAAGTCCTCGTATCTTAATACATATATTTAATCTATTAGTAGCTATTAAAGCTGGATCAACTTTTTGGGGAATATGAGTTGAAGCTAAAACAATAATCTTTCCAATAGAAGATCTATCAAAATCTTCAAATAGATAGTTATCTAAAATACCTATACCTAAAGAAAAGTAATTAAACTCACTTATCTGCAGATTATGGATCTTGGGAATCCATATTATACAAGGTGACATTTTTTTTGCTAATTCAAATTGAAGGATTAGACCTAATTGATCAAAATTTGATGTTGTAGACATAGTTAACATCTTCATATCAAGATCATTAGTATCCTCCACACTCTCAGCAGGATTATCAAAAGAATAAATATTAGTAGTTTTTTGATTGGATCCCCAAAACTTGCTTATATATATTGTAATTAAGGGTATATAAGGGTTTTTAGCTAGATATTTAATCAAAGAAGATCGTCCAGTTCCTATTGAACCTATAACTAAAACACCTTTATAAGATAAGGATAAACGGATTGAAAAAGGTTTTTCATGAGATATATTCAGTCCACAAAATATTTGTGAATGTGAATAAGTTGTTTTATGAAAATGAGAAAAGAATATCTGTCTTTCTAATAATATAGATTTCTTAAATATATAAGTAATTATATCTCTTTGATGCATGTATAGTAAGTAATGTAATGAAAGAAAGCCTGGTTGCTCACTTATTTTATAACTAAATCTATTCTTGGATAGAAACTCAAGATCACTTTTGGCCAGGACAGATAAAAAGTTTTTTTCAGTTTTTAAAGTTAAAAACTGAACTAAGAATTTTCTTTCTTCTTCATCAAAAATACTAATACTGTTTAAAACCCCTATTTCAATTTTTTCATCAATCCAAGAATTTTTAATGTTCTTTCTTTTATTTATCAATAAAAAAAGATCTTTACTTATTTTACTTAAAAATATTGTATTCTTTGAAAATAGTATTCTATTTATCGGCTTTGGTAGGATATTTACAAAAAAATTATAAAAATTATTACAATATTTTATGAATTGATTGTCACCTCTAAAAAGCATTTTTATATCAAAAAAATAGTTTTCTAATTGTTCTGTAATAACTAAAAAAAAATGATTTAAACCTAAAAATTTGAGTTCAGATTTAGATTTATATAAAGGATATCTATAAAGAATATTTTTAAATTCCATCATATATGATGGAATTGTTAACGATTTTATATTTTCTAATCCGCTTTGTAACTCAAAATAGGCTTGGTAAAAAAATAAAAGCTGTGTAAAAACGATATATCCACTAGTAAAAAAAATAAAATAAATGAAATAGAGTAATTCCCGCGTATTTTTGGATACTGAATGTGCCAAAAATACTCGGGAATTACTCTTTATAAATTTTTCGGACAAAATGAGATTCTGTAATATTTTATGAAAAGTATCATTTATCGGAATAGTTTGAATATGTGGTAGATTAATAATTAATTTATGAGTAATCAACTTGCATGTATCAGATATATTCGGAGTATCATAAAAGATGGATACAATATTTTGAATATTCTTTAAAAGAATATCGAATATACTGTCTAAAATAATTGATTTAATATATATCCAACCTGTCAAAGTAAGTAAGCATGGTATATAGGCTTGTAATCTATCCCATCTTGAGATATATGATATTCGTTTAATAATATTTTTATATTGATTAAAATTTATAGGTATTTTAAAATTATCAATATATTTATTTTTCCAAATATAAATATTATGTTCTTTCTTATGTTCAACTAAAGGGAAAGTTAAATTATTATTAAAAAAGGAAGTGTACTGTAAGTCCATTATTGAATCTAGATTGAGAATGAGATACTTATATAGATCATCCCTTTCAAAATTAAAGATATTTGAATTTGGATATGAAATAGATTTATAATTATTTTTTTCCAAAATAAATCTTTTTTCTTCTGATAAATCTGTTTCATAAGAATCTTTTAATAAATAGATAGATTTATGAAGGAAAGGTTTTGATTTATTTGTAAAATGTAAATAGTTGTAGGAGTAATTTAATTTATATTTATACCTAATTTTTGATAAATTGTTCTCTATTGATATATAAAATACTCGTAATTTTATTGGTAAAAGACTATTCCCTTTTGAATATGAATTACCTTTTGAATATGAATATTCTTTTTTACCTACATTTACATCAATTATATTTTTACAATCATACAATATAAAATTATCTAGTAAATTTCCATATATAAAATGCGAAGCATTAAGATATGGTTTTTTTTTATTTAAAGGAAAGATTCTTTTATGATAAAACAATAAGTTATTCTTATTTTTAATTAATTTAAATTGATTCCTTTTAAAAAAATAAGTAAGCAAGGAATTTTTATTTAAAGTTTCTAACCAATTGTCTTTATTATATAATATAATTGAAGAAGGGGAATCATTTTTAGTATAATTTTTTTTTTTATTTTTAAATTTCTGTTTTTCATTAATATTAATGAAAAATTTATAGTTTTTTAAAGTATCCTGATCATACACGAAAAAAGATTTATTTTTGCTAAATTTATTTATTTTATTTATAAATAAATAATTAAGTGACTTGTACAAAAATAAAAAGAGTAACTCAGAAAAATATTTAGCCTTTAACCTAGATTGATTAATTCGTAATTGATTCACTACTAATTTTACTATTTTTAGTAAACTAATAAAAAATAAATTATTGATACCATCCATCTTTTTACAACTATAATGATCCCGATTTATATATATATCAGTTTGAGAACTAATAGAATAAAAAAGATTATTATTAATTTTACTATTCTTAATATTAAAATTTGATAAATGTTTATTTATAATATATCTTAGAATCGTTATATTATTCAGAACCGTATTTCTTCCTATTTTATCCTCTTTTTTAATTAAATATTTTTTTACATATTTAAATAGAATATTGGATCTATTTATTATAAAAAATTTCCGATATATTAATTTTAATAAATTTATTATGTACCCATATCTATTAGTCTTGTAGTAGATCTGAACCAATTTTTTTTTTTTTAGTAAAAAAGAAGTATCTAATTTTTTTAAAAACCTATAAATATAAAGAGAAGGACCAGGATCAATTGAAAATACAAATGGCTTATGATACATGAAAAAAGGATCTGTTTCTGGTATTGATAAAGTCAATATATCCAATATTTTTTGTAATAAAATAGATTTATAGTTTACAATAGTGTAAAATAAAGTAGAGTTCATTTTTATCTGCTTTATCTGCTCATTTCCTAGTATTTTTGATCTCATTCCAATTCCGAGATCAAAGAATGTTTTTTTGTTCAATAATATTCCTTTTTTAACTAATATTTTATTATTAAATCCTATTACTTTTTTGTTTTTTAATTTAAATTTTAAAAAATAAATAATTATTTTAAATAATTCTCCTATTTCTTTCTTTTCTATATTAAAATTATTTATAAATTTTGAACCCATATAAATATCTGAAATTATATTATTGAAATTATCTGCGACCGAATAAAAATATCTTGTAAAATTTAATATAAATCCTTCCGGAAGTGATTTAATAAATAAGCTCTTATCAATCTCTAGGAATATCCGATATAAGTCAAATCTTTTTAAATTAAATGAAAATGAATCCGATGTTTTTTCTGTTAGTTCTGTTTGAATAATTCCTTTATTCAAAATTATTGATTTCTCATTAAGATTATTAATATCTGTATGATAAATCAGTTTTTTATATTCTGAATTTTTATTCCTAAAATAATTATAATTCTGAAGATCGATATATTTATTATAATTATAATAATATTTTTCTTTTTTTTTAGTATTTATTATTCGCATTGAACTTGCTTGTGTGGAATCATCTTTTATATTTGACAATACTTGCCATTTTAACTTATTAAAAAGAAATCTCTCTTTTTTTTTTAACCAAATTAAATTATATATTGATACAATGGTATTAAAAAAATGAGACATATCATTAGATTGCATCGTGAACTCAGTTTTTTTTTTTTTATTTAAACTATTTTCTTGTTTAATCGTTACTGCTTTTGCTTTTTCTAAAAAAACAGGCATTATATAACAAATTAACTCTTGACCTAAATTTTCTAAAAGTTGTTCCAAATCAAAAATCATTTTTTTTTTATTATAAAAAAATGATAAATTATTTTCGTTATATCCTTTAGATATTAAATTATCTATATAGGAGCAAAAACTAAATTCCATATTTTTTATATCTTTATTTATTAATGAAAAAAAGATTTCGTCGAATATTCCATTATATTTAAATATTTGACAACTCGAATACCTTCTTTTTACTTTTACAACCCCATTTATGAACCATTGGGATCTTATACAAAATTGAAGTTCAGATATATACTTTTTTTTTTTTTTTCTTGGTAACAAAATATTTTCTTCTTTATTGGTTATAAGAGAAAGAAGCGATTCTTTTAAAGAATTTAGATTGTAAGACCAAAAAGATTCTTCTAAAGTATCATTAGTATCATTTATAGATTTAATTAAATTATAATTAATAAATATAGGTAACATATAAATCAAATAAATATTTTTTTTTTTTATTATCATTCTATTTTTAAGACGAAATAAACTAATAACCATTAATAAAAAGAGTAAATAACCCTTTATTAAAAAATAGCTCTTATTTTTTGAACTCTTCGAATCCCTTGAACAAAAACAAGATAGTATACTCCAATTTCTAAAGTAAAATAGTTTCATAAAATGTTCTTGTTTTAATAAATTTTGAGTTAAAAATACTAATAGATTTAAATTTCTCCATGAATTTAACAAATAACTATAATTCTTGATCTCTCTAAATTCAAATATCCAGGATTTTATTTTATTTCGTTTCATTACGTCCTCCTAAATATTTTAATATTTAGATTTTTATAGTTTATTACAATTTTAATTAGTAACGATGTAAAAAGATTCTTGTTAAGCATATACCTATTTATATTTTAAGATTTTTAAAATTAAATGAAATATCCTATTTCATTTATATAGTCACCATGAGGTATAATATATAGTAAATTGAATTCTATATTTTATATATTATTAATTAGTATTTCATATTAAATTCTATATATTATTTATAATATTTTAATTAATAGTATTTTTATTTTTTATACTCGGCTGGTTATGGTTATTATATTCCACTCTTTTTCTTTATATATTTCTATATTCTAATATAGAAATAAACTAAAATAAAATACTTTATACCACGGTAATAAATTTATACAAAGCTTCTCTTGCGAGAATACATAAAATATCCTTGATAAGTCAATCTAAATCTAATCCACAAAAGAATTTGATATCTAGACACTATAATTGTGGTAAAGGTCGTAATGCCAGAGGCATTATTACTGTTAGAAATAGAGGAGGAGGTCATAAGCGTCTATATCGTAAAATCGATTTTCGTCGTAATAAAAAGAATATCTCAGGTAGAATTATCAATATAGAATATGATCCAAATAGAAATACAAGGATTTGTCTTATAAGTTATAAGGATGGTGAAAAGCGATATATTTTACATCCTAGAGGGGCTATGATTGGAGATACCATAATTTCTGGTACAGAAGTTCTTATATCAACGGGAAATGCCTTACCTTTGAGTGCGATTTGAACTAGTTATTTACGTTAATGGAAATAACCAATTAGGTTTATGATGTAACCTAAAATCGATCATAGATCCAAAATATTTTTGGATATACTTCAACAGAAAACTGATTTGTATGGCAGCAAATGATTTAAGTTAATTAGTTACTAATATATAATATTAAATTATTTACTATATTACTATATAAAGAAGCTAATATGGAGAAAACAATAAATTGTTTAAAGCATTGATAAAATAATAAGCGCTCATTGGTGCAATATAACAGGGTTTTCACATTTAATTCGATGGTCAAAGGCGAATTTAAAATTAGGTCTAAGCAGTGGTAAGTGGTAATTATAAAAGAGTATCAAAAAAAAGCCCGTATAAAAATATGCCTCCTATGTTATCCACAAACTAGAATATCATAAATAAATAGATACTATAAACGTATTTGACTATAATCAGACGATCTGAATGCTAAATAAATATTTTTATAAGCCAGATGATGGATCAGGGATACCTCGGATGTGTAATTATTATCTAATTAATTAAAGATTAAAACATCTAGAAAGCCGTATGCTTTGTAATAAGCTTGTACAGTTTGGGAAGAGTTTGCGTTTATATGGATAAAAAAACAAATAACTACTTCAACCAATATCCCCTTAGGTACATCCGTACACAACATAGAAATAACGTTTAGAAAGGGTGGACAATTAGCTAAAGCAGCAGGTGCTGCATCAAAAATTATTGCAAAAGAAGGTAAATGGGCCACATTAAGATTGCCTTCTGGAGAGGTTCGACTCATTTTCCATAATTGTTTAGCAACAATAGGCCAAGTGGGTAATATGGGGGTGAATCAAAAATATTTGGGTAGAGCCGGATCAAAGTGTTGGTTAGGTAAACGTCCTATAGTACGAGGGGTTGTTAAGAACTCCGTAGATCACCCCCACGGGGGGGGTGAAGGTCGATCCCCAATTGGTCGAAAAAGACCTACAACTCCGTGGGGTTATGCGGCTCTTGGAAGAAGAAGTAGGAAAATTAAAAAATATAGCAATATATTTATTATTTGTCGACGTAAATATAAAAATTAAATATTAAAGAAAAAGACTGAAATAAGGGAATAAGTTGTGATAAATCCACTAAAAAAAAATAATCCTTTTGTAGCTAATTCTTTATTAAAAAGAATAGAAAACATTAATAAGCAGAATAAGGATAACGAGATTATTGTTACTTGGTCTAGATCATCTACCATTATACCCATAATGATTGGCCATACAATCGCCATTCATAATGGAAAAAATAATTTACCTATGTATATTACGGATCGTATGGTCGGTCACAAATTAGGAGAGTTCGCACCTACTATAACTTTTATTAGACATACAAAAAAAGATAGTGAATCTCGTCGTTAGTTACGTGACTAAGTTAAGTAATAATTAATACTTAAACTTTTTTATAATAAATTTATATAAGATAAATAACTATCAATAATAAAAAAAACTATATATGGGACAAAAAATAAATCCACTTGGTTTCAGACTTGGAACAAATCAAGTTTATCATTCTGTTTGGTTTGCAAAACCAAACAAATTTTCTATGAGTCTACAAGAAGATGTAAGAATACGGAACTATATTAAGGATTATGTAAACAAAGATAAAAGACTATCCTTAGATTTAGAAGGGATTGTTCATATAGGGATTAAGAAAAGATTAAGTTTAATTAAGGTAATAATCTATTTAGGATTCCCAAATTTATTAATAGAAGGACAACTACAAGGTTTAAATCGATTTCAAATGCATTTAAAAAGAAATCTTATTTATGAAAATATTCAACTGAATATTTTCATAAAAAGGATCGAAAAACCTTATGAACAACCTCTGATTCTTGCAGAGTATATAGCTTTACAATTAAAAAATAGAGTATCCTTTCGAAAAGCAATTAAAAAGGCTATTGAATTAACTGAACAAGCAGGTACTAAAGGGATCCAAGTAAAGATTGCAGGGCGTATTGATGGAAAAGAAATAGCTCGTGTTGAGTGGATTCGAGAAGGTAAAGTTCCTTTACAAACAATCGATGCTAAAATTGATTACTGTTCTCATACAATTAGAACTAGCTCTGGAATATTAGGCATTAAGATTTGGATATATAAATAAAAATTTAAAATTAGATAATTATATAAATTAATATTTAAGATTAAGGTAGTTAAACAATAGAAAAACTATATACTCTAATATTTATTATAAGTTCTTATATACTTAAAATAATATATACTAAATATAGTATATATTATTTTAGTATTTTAGATATCATATATATTTTTTTATGGATAATTATTTTTTAGATTTTTATAATTAATACGTATTTACTTTATCAATACCATATAAGTTTTTTTATAATGTTAAAAAATTTTGGAGAATG